AAATTCTTAATCTCCTCCAGAAATTGGATCAGTTGTCTGCGTTTTGCCGCTGAGGACGTGTATATTCCAAGTTCATCGAACATACTGGACAATATGTCGCTCCGCATCGAGATGCGGTTCAAAGAGGAAGTAAAATTCTCAATCGCCCACCGCACTTCCGTTATGGAAGGTGCGGGCAGGGGACCTTGGGGTTGCTGCCCGGGTTGAGCATTTTGTACCGATGAGGATGCCTCCCCATGCGGTGAATAAAAAAAATCTATCCAAGAGTCCCCCCCGGGGAGGAGATTGAGGGGAGGGGAGAGGACGAGCTCGATGAGCCCGAACAAGGCATCATCTGGGATTCTACTCCCCCAGTAATGAAGGCCTTCACAGCCAATGCAATGGTGAAGGCCAGACAAGAGGGGAAGCCCATCCGAATTTCAAAAGAATGTAGGGCTTTCGACCCCTGAGATAAGGTATGCTTTTAGTGCGTTCTCTAACTATAAGTGCAGGCGCGGCGTAGCGTCATGGTAGCGTTAGCTATGCTCGACTAACAGGATGAGTCATGTGACTGACCTGACATTTTATTGAGATAAACTTCGAGCTGCTGAACCGACAACGGTATATTGTTTTTCTGCTTGTTTTGAAAGCCCTCACGCTGGCAAGGAAAGATATCCTTATGAATATTAATAAAGAGTAGCCCGCCCTCCTATGAGGAAAAAAAGGAGGAAATATGAATTTGGTTTTAAGATTGAAGAAACATAAATATCTGCTTTCTGCAATGAGGAAAGACTTGTGGGAAAATCGCTTGGTCAAACCAAGAAAGGCATGGGAGTTTTGGGCGTAAAAGTTGCTTTCTTTACGATAAAACTAGTTGGATGAAAAGAGCGCTCCTAAATGAAGCCTTTCTCAACTATACGATACCGCAAAATGTTTCTTCCTTCCTTAGTCTTATAGAATATTCTTTGCTCGATGCTTTGAATAAGGTTCGGAGCGAGGAGAACGAAGAAAGGCGCAAGCGACCTTACGCTGCATTCGCTTCAAGATAGAATGCCACTAGATCACTGACTGAACGACGAGGAGATAGAAGAGAAGACAGGATGTTACTACTGCTCTCCTACTGAAAGAACTGGATTGTACGAGTATCGATAAGTAGATTCGGGATGGGAATAGAGAATGCTTCTCCCTTAGAGCACATCGTTACTTACATCGAAGTAAATGTGTTAAGCATATAGTAGCATTTGAATGCTAACTGAAAGGATTTCATTTAGTAAGAAATTCCCGGAGCCAGGGGAATGCGTTTTAAGAAAGCAAGTTCCATTTGGGAGGAGTAAGCGCTCTTAGCCTAGGAAGACGAGGGTGCTAGAGACTCCGTTCCTGGGGGAATAATGTTAGTCGAAGGGGGGTAGCGGTCTAAGCCTCTTAGGCTTGGCACAGGAATGAATCTCTCACCCACAGGAAGCAAGTGATAGGACCCACCCAGAGGTAGGAAGAAGTGAATCATCAATTTACTTATATAATAGATAGCAGAATAAGCGGTCTTGGAGGAAGGGCACGGACGGATTAAGGGAGGGAAGGAAGGAGTTGTGAAAGAAAAGAAAAAACTGCTTGACTCGCCGCTGGTGCTATTACAGAATCGGTTGTGAAAGAATGGCTTTTGTTCCAATCATCCGCTGTCTCCATATCCGTTGTTCAAATAGCAGCTGCTTGGCTCTTTCCCGGTGGAAGGGTTTCAGGAATGGAATCTGCATCCCTTGCGCTATAAGCGATGTTTTTTTAAACCAGTGCTATGTTTGCAATAGACGGTGCCGCTGTTGAATCAGATATGGCACTTGAGTGAGTGGCATATCGAAAAGATTCATATGCCTCGAACAAGAGAAATGTCTTTTGAATGGACATCTGAGAGGAGAAGGAGGCACCTATTGTGAGGGAATGGTCTTTTGCAAGACTAAGGGCTTAGAGAGAAAGCAAGGAACTTCACTGCCAACATGTCCGAGGAAGTGAATGCGACATTCAAGGCAATGCTCAATTTCATTGAATCAATAGATCAAGAAGTTCCTTACATTACTAATGGGCAATCAGGTTCAGGTTCATAATACCGAACAGCCTTTGCTTTGCTCTCATTGCTGCTTGAAGGCAAGTCAGGTAAAGAAAATCCCCCTTGAAATGGAAAGTAAGTAGTCAATTTTTGTCGGGACGGAAAGCGACTCTTAAACCACTTCTTTAAGCGCTATGCACCGCTCCGTGGGCTCAGTCTTTCTGGCAGCTATCTTGCTAAACCGCTAAAGAGTTCCTTTTTTTCTTCCAAAGAAGGGTAAGGTTACTTTACCTGAAAACAACAGTTTTTCCTAAAGGTTCTTTATGCAAACTGAGATCTTTTTCCAAAGGTGCTTGGGTTCGGGGAGGCGATGCATCTGAAGCAGCTGGCCGCTAAGGGGGCGTTAAGCTCAACCGCCTCATTTGCAAGGCAAAGATCCCAAAAGCATATAATTGAAACATATTTAGAAAAAGCAAAAAAGTT